GAATCGATAGTCAAACTCATTCCATACAGTATCTTTTACTCTATCAAAGCGGCGGATTTCTAAATTTTCATAGGGACCTCCCGGAATTCCTTCTAGGGCCTGTTGAATAATTTTTATAGATTCTGTCATTTCACTGATTCGTACTAAATAACGAGCTAACGAATCCCCCTCTTTTTGCCATTGGACTTCCCAATCAACTTCATCGTAACACTCATAATGATCAACTTTACGAAGATCCCATTGTATTCCGGAAGCTCGTAGCATTGGTCCCGACAAACCCCAATTTATTGCTTCCTCTCCACCAAGAATACCTACTCCTTCAACTCGTTCTAAAAAAATAGGATTCCGTGTAATAAGCTTTTGATATTCAGCAATTCCGGTTAAAAAATAATCGCAAAAATCCAAACATTTATCTATCCAGCCATGAGGTAAATCAGCAGCGACTCCACCAATACGAAAAAAATTGTGCATCATTCGCATACCGGTGGCAGCTTCGAATAGGTCATATATCAATTCTCTTTCTCGAAAAATATAGAAGAAAGGAGTCTGTGCCCCAATATCTGCCATAAAAGGGCCAAGCCATAACAAATGCGAAGCTATACGACTTAACTCCAACATAATGACTCTGATATAACTGGCCCTTTTAGGGACTTGAATATTGCCTAATTGCTCTGGCGCGTTTACAGTTATTGCTTCTGTGAACATAGTAGCTAAATAATCCCAACGTGTTACATAAGGCAAATATTGTATAATTGTTCGATTTTCCGCAATTTTTTCCATACCTCTGTGTAAATAACCCAATATTGGTTCACAGTCAATAACATCTTCACCATCTAGAGTAACAATGAGTCGAAGAACACCATGCATTGATGGGTGGTGAGGTCCCATATTGACTATCATTAGGTCTTTTCTTGTAGATGGTACAGTCATAGGTTTTTCCTGATTCATTCTTCCATGAATTGCTGAAAGTGAAAAGAAGTTCATCAAACTTTAAGCGAATAATTCAAACTAACTCTTCAAATTAACGAGTTTTTCTCTCTCGAATATCCAACTGCCCTATTAATTCTTTATAACGTGCTCTATTTTTTTTTGACAAATAAGCCAACAACCGTTGACGTTTTCCCAGAATTTTACGCAGACCTCTCTGAGATAAATAGTCTTTTTTGTGCAATTCCAAATGTGAAGTAAGTCTCCGTATCTTATTGGTGAAACTTACTACTTGAAATTCAACAGATCCTCTGTTTTCTTTGTTTTCTTCTTGTTCTTTCAAAAGAATTGAAATAAATGAATTTTTGACCATAAAATAATTGGACACTCCCCTTTTTACAGATATTTATTTTTTTAATCAGTAATAGTAATAATAATGTTATAAATTTTCATGTAGTATACACAACAATCATCATTTCTTTATATTGATTTTCTCAATTAACATTAATCAATCCGATTTTTGAGTTCATTTGGATAGTGATACAAAAAGACGATACCAAATAGTTTAGTACGAAGATTCTGTATATATAGGAAACTCAAAATTTAAAATTAGGGATACATATATATCCTTAACATACTAAAGCGGCTACCATTATTGGTGTGAAACCAATAGCGATTCATACAAGCTAAATCCTCTAATCGATAATTAGGCCAAAAAAAGAAGTTTAATTTAATTAATTCATTTTTTTTTTTGTCAAAATTTTTACTTTCATCCAAAAATTGACTCCAGTTTTTTATCTTGTTCTCCTTACATAATAATGGATTTATCTGCACATTATTTTTATTTTTAAAATTGAAAGAAATTAGAATTCTCAATTCTCTACGACGTCTAGACGATAAAATTTTTTCAGGAACAAGCAAATCATAATTATTTTTGTCTTTATTTAGAGTTTTTGTTTTATGTCTTGAAATGGATTTATCAAAATTATTCTTAGCAACATTTTTAAGGTTTCGGTATCTTTGATTACTTTGGTGCTTACTTTTATGAACCAAGGAAATACCTATGATTTGATACATAAAAAACTGTCCGTCATTTTTTACAGATAGCCGGGCAGGTTCCATAATTAATATTCCCTTTTTCGTTAATTGTGTAAGATTTAAACGTCTCCTCATTATATCCAGATTCATTTCTTTCCTTTGAATATAGGATATAGTAATTTTTCTTACATTTATGAGGCTAACCAGGAGACCATATATCTGGATATTATTCATCATTTTTTGATTCAATTGATTCAAACGTCCAGTCCATCTTAATTGCAAAGGAAAATCTCCTTTAAGGAATATTTTTAGTTTTTCGATCGATTCTAAAAAAGATTCTTCATTATTGTTTTGATTCTTTAATTCAAAATATTGTTTTGAATTGGATGGGCTAAAATTTAAAAAATCCTCATCCTCCTCTTGCTTTCCCTTGATGTTTTGATTTTCAATAAAATTTGGATTTATATTTAAATTAAAAAGAAGTAAGTTACTTGGGATAAACCAAGGTTTCTCTTTATATTTATGATAAAGTATCACAAACTCTGGAAAGAAAAACAATCTCGGATTTGATATGAGGCGGTTTAAGATTAAGAATTTTTCATTCATTCCCATCCAATCAAAAGACATTCCCATCCAATCAAAAAAGACCTTTTTGTAATTCATTTCGGAATTTGAATCAATCGGAAGATAAAAAAGATCATTATTATGAATTTGATCACTTACTTGGATTTGGTATTTATTAGGTTCAACCTGAATATTTGTATTCAATTTCCAACCCAAATATTTTCTATCTGTATTTTTTTCCATATATATACTATCACTTTTTCCTAAATGATTCTTGATAGGAATATTTTTGAGTATGTTAACAATTTTTTCTTTATTTCTGGTAGAATTTTCTTGCTTCTTATTTATTTCTACTGATGATCTATAAATATAGGACTTATTTTTAGTTTCAGAATGAATATATTTATATGATAAACGATTATATCTATAGTTTTTTTTTAAATTCTCTTCTTTATTTGGTTTTGGTAATAAATAGACTTTCGAATTTTGTTTTTTTTTGTAATCAAATAATTGGTCGTTTTTATAGGAATACCATTTATTTAGATCCTTATTTTGAGATGTATGGCATTTCTTTTTTCCATTTCTCCCTTTTTGTGGAACTAATCTAGACCATGTAATCTGAGATAAATCGTATTGATAATGACCTCTTAACCAGTTTTTCCATGGATTCATTCCATAATTTGGAAGTTTCTTATGTCTTACTTCGGAATCAAATATTTCTTGTCTTCCAAAAAAATCCTTTATTTCATTTTTAAGAAAAAAAGACGGTCCATTATACTGAAGAATAGATCTTAACTTATTGAAGTTAATAACCTGGGTTTGTGAGAATTTTAAAAATACATATTTTTGTGACAAGTAAGATAAATCAAAAAAAATATGTGACTTCCGCTTACTATTTCTAAGATTATCAAAAGCCTTTTTTATAGTCATAGTTGAAATCAAGTCAATTTTATTTTGTTTTGTTTTATTCATTTTTTCTTGATTTGTTTCCTTATTGTCAATGTATTTATCAAGAATTTTTTTTGTTGATTCCATAAAAAGTTGTAGAGCGATTCTGCGCGTATTAATGATACATAGAAAGATATCTATGTATATTTTTTCAATTAAAAATTTCACTATTAATTCAATATTTTTTCTTTTAAATATTTTCCAAATTTTTGGGGGGGATTCTCCATTATTCTTTTTCTTTTTTTTTTTTTCCGGCGTTACTTTTTTTTTATTTTTTTTCATTATTTCTATTTGATTTCTGATTGTATTTCTTCTATCAATTCTATGTTTAATTTCTTCTTCTACCTGTGAATAATTTGTAAAACCTGTAGATCGATTTTGATTAAGTGATTCATGAATTATCTGATTGCTGATTATCAAATCCTTTTCTATTTCAGTTTCATTTGATTCATATATTTCTCTCGGTATAAATAATGGAATTTTCTTTCCTTTGAAAAGTTCTTTTATTATTTGTTTTACAAATAAAAATGCTTTTGCTTCTTTTTTTTTTATTTTTTTTAAAGCTCTTCGAACTCTAAAATTTAATTTTCTGATTTCGACTTTATAGTCTATATCTTTAAAAATAGGTTCAAAAAAGGAAGGTGTTTTTCGTGGAGGACCAAAAGGGTATTCCGTTTCCATTCCCAAAACTGTTAAAAAACAAGAATCAAAATCATCTTGTTGTTTTCTATCTCTATCAGAGAGTCGTAGCTTAGATCTGTGCCAAGGTTTCAAATGAAAGGGATATAGGATTTTGATCTGAAAACCTTCTCTTAACCAATTTTTAGGAAATTCTGTTTTGGAGAATTGAAGACCATTATAGCTGCATTTTAGATAAATTTCTCTATTCCAATCTTGGAAATCCTCGTACCATTCCGGAGATTGTCGTAATAAAATACGGCCAATATTCTTAGCTATTATCAATAAGGGTAATTTAATATATCTTCTAAAAATTGATTGAGCTAGTAATAGAACACTTCTTGATTTTTGTGCATATGGAATGTTTTCCCATAATTCTATTGTATCTTCCTGGTGGTTTTTTTTTATTTGGAATTGTTGATCTAAAATTTCGAATTCTGACTTTTTATCCAACCAATCTCTAATATTAAAAAAAAGTTTCATTAGGTCGGATATAGGAAAAGGAAAATCTTCCAGTTTTTCCAAAAAAAGCGGAGAATGGGGATTTCCTTGAGACAGTCCCCAAATAACCATTTTACGTCTTTGAATACGGATAGAGCCTTTGATTACGAATCGACGAAAATCTGGTTCTTCCAAATAACTTACAAAACCCGAGTCTCTATTAAATTTTCTATAAAGATTATAATTTTTGAAATGAGACTTCTTAAAACTTCGTCTGGAACGAGTTAAAAAAGCTATATATTTAAATCTTCTTGTTCGAAGCTGATGATCCAGCCCTTGCATTATGCCTTGTTCTTTTCGTCGTTTTTTAAAATATTGTTCCAACTCGTTAATTAATTTGTATG